ATGCTTGGAAAATTGGTTTATACAAATCCTTCTTGGATGAAACCACACCAAAAAATGCCATTCCCAAAAAGTGACAAGGTAAAATTTCCATTTATTCATGAAAAGAGATGTCCCTTTTGAAGCCAGAATGGATTTTCCTTGATACCTAATATAATGCATGCAGGGTTCCTCGACCAACCATAGGTTCGCCCGAAAGTCCTTAACAAAGACGTTCACAAGACGTTCTATTTTTATATAAAAATAGATTCGTTCAAGAAGAACTCCAGAAGATGTTGATCGTAAATGAAAAGTTTGGTTACGTAGAAAGACGAAAATAGATTCGTATTCACATACATGAGAATTATATAAGAAAAAAAAGAATCTTTGATTTCTTTTTGACAAAGAGGAGCTGACTTTCTTTGAAGTAATAAGACTACAATATTGGTTGAGAAAAACTCGTAATAAATGCAAAGAAGAAACATCTTTTACCCAATAGCGAAGAGTTTGAATCAAGATTTCCACATGGACAAAGTGAGGTATTAGTATATCTAACACAAAATTTAAATGTGAAAAATTGTCCTCTAAAAAGGGAAATATTGAATGAATTGATCGTAAATTCTGAGATTTTATTATCTTGTTCTTTTTCCTTTCTAGACAAGATATTAATTGTAGAGAAAACGGAATTTCGACAATAAAAGCAAACCCCTCTGATAGAATTTCAGAATACAAATTCTTGTTACGCGCCCAAAATAGATTTTGGTTAGAATCATTAGAAGAAATAATAAAATGATTCTGTTGATACATTCGAGTAATTAGCCGTTTCACAATCCGTAAACTGGATTTATTGTCATAACCCGGATTTTCCGACAAAATTGATCTATTCAAAGCACGATTATGAGCAAACACGTAAATATACTCCTGAAAGATAAGTGGATATAGGAAGTCGTGTTGTTGAGATCTCTTTAGCTGTAAATATCTTTGGATTTTCTCCATTTGAATTTCGATTTGAATTAAAGGTAGAAGATTCGGGGGTTATCAAATGATACATAGTGCGATACAGTCAAAACAAGGTATTCTAGTAAAAATAGATACCTCGGAGACAAGTAAACTTATCAACAGACCCTCTACCCTCTCTTTTTCCATTCATTTCATTTAATTTGTCCGTGTTAATGTTATAGGATAACAAGATGGTTAGAAATCTTTTATTTTTTAGACCCAATCGCTCTTTTGATTTCGGAAAAAAAACTTTCTTTATCAATATACTGCTTCTTTTACACACACATCTTCATTCCATAATAGAGAATGTCAATAGTTAGGATTCATTAAAAAAATAGAATCTACTCAAGTGCTTCCCGTATCGGGCACTAATTTTTTTTAACGTCTAATTAGATCGGGAAATTGTTCAAATTAAGAACAGAAGCTGGTTGCGTTCTAATTTCTAATAATTAATTAATTAAAGCCGCAGGGCCCCTATCCATTTATTCATTCGACCCAACTTTTGTTCCGTTCCAAGAATTCGAAGAAGGTTTTGTACCAATCCGATAAGAATGAAATATCCTCAGAACTTTCCATTGAAACGACATGCTATTTTTTCCATTTATTCCCTTTCAGGGTCAGTCGCGGTCTACCAAAGTTTACCAATGGTATGGACGAATTCGTCACTTCATCCAAATGTGTAAAAGATTCTAGCCGCACTTAAAAGCCGAGTACTCTACCATTGAGTTAGCAACCCCGAGAAAATATCGATTAAACAAAACTTCAACTCAACAAAGGGTGTATCAACATGGATACAATCAGAACCAAAATAAATTTAAACAAAGAGAAAAGAGATTTTATGAGCTAAGCAAACCGTTGAATTAACAAATCTAAAAAAAAAAGACTTTCTAATAGATTCGAAACATAAAAATGAATTGATTCGATTAAAATACAAGAAATTATTAGATAAAAGAAAAAAAATATACAGAATTGTCAAAATGGATAAAGCATCTCCTAGCCTTTTTTCAAACAAAAACACCTTCTTGTATCAAAAAAAGCATCATTTGCACAAGATCATAAGATAAAGCAAAAAACTACGGGACATAAATAAACAGACCCCCTTCACTTATCACGATGGATTATATTTGTTCAATACACTCTTGTCAATATAAATGTTGAGAAAAAATACAGTGGAAAAAGAAAAAGGGGGGGTCAAAAAAAACAAGTTTAAAGAAAAATTAGACAAAGTTATATACAAGCCGCTACCCCCCCTTGGCATTTCTTTAATTGAATTTCATTTGATTAGACGGAAATTCCTTAAAAACTTCCGCTTTCTTTAAAAGACTTTGAACAGTTCCTGTGGGTTGAGCTCCTTTTTCAAGGAAATAGAGAATAACAGGAACATTTAAATAAGTTTGATTCTTCATTGGATCATAAAAGCCCACTTTTCTAAGATCTTTTCCTTCTCTTCGGGATCGAACATCAATTGCAACGATTCGATAGACGGCTCATTGGGATAGATATAGATGAACAATACCCCCCCTGGAACCGTATAGGAAGTTTTCTCCTCGTACGGCTCGAGAAAAAATGATTTAATTCGAAGTTTTGTCTATGTATCTAATTCTAATAAATAAAAAATTAAATGACAAATGGACATATAAAATCAATATCAATTAGACTATGATTCCAGTTTTTTTTTCTTCTTGAAAAATGAAAAAGAAACCGCTCGTACTCATAACTCAAATCGGATAACTCTTAAATAGCTCAAAGGAAAATCTTTAGTCAATTTCATTTATTGAGTAGTCTTTACTCCCTTTCGTTTATCCCGGTTAAACTATTTTAAATTCTATTTGGATTCTTTAGTCAGATCCAGTTATTGAGAGAATTAACAATCACAAAGGGTGTTTCCTTGTTTTTAAACCCTTTATTCCTATTTTTAATCATTGGGTTTAGACATTACTTCGGTGCTTCTTAATCCTTTCAAAGTGGTAGCAACATACCCTTTTTGATTTCTTTCTATCAAAGAATCCTATGGACGGTTGATTCTAGCATGATACACGTTGAATGGAAAATTTTGGATCAATTTCAACAAGTTTTGTTTTTGAATTGGAAACTTGCTCGAATTGGATCCTTTCGATTTTCCATATATTTACGAAGTTGTTCCAGTTGATTGGCATTAACCCTAGATCCTTGCCCCTGAGAAATGAATTAATACTTTCTGTTCGAGCTCCATCATGGACTATTTACAACCCGACAAAAAACGAAGGGTTCAAGTGTAACAGAACAAACAATGTCGAGCCAAGAGCACCTCATTCCTAGACAAATTAAAAATGGTGGATATAAAAATCCACAACGGGTCATATCCTTCAAGTCGCACGTTGCTTTCTACCACATCGTTTCAAACGAAGTTTTACCATAACATTCCTCTAATTTGGAACCGGTATACCGGGATGGAATTGATTCAATTATGGAATCATGAATAGTCATTGGTTCAGCTGTCCATAGACCTTGTAATCTACACCTTATTCTTCTATATATGAATATATGAAACAAGATTTTTCTGAAAAAATCTTAGTAAGACAACATTTTGAACATATTTAACATACGAATTACTAATGGAATATATAGATAATAGAAAGAAAAAAGAAACCTATATATAATATATAAATTAAAATAATATTAATTTATATCTATAATATAGATATATAAATTACTATAAATAAGTTTTTGAATCTACATTTTCAAGTGACTTATCCTTAATAGGATAAATTAAATGATTTTCTACTTTTTTAAAGATTCTAAATCATTAAAAAAAATTTTCTAAGTGAAATTCACTATTTAATTTTTAATTTAAATTAAACATCATTATTTAATTTGATTGGATTTGAAGAAAATTGGACAATAAGCATCGCCTTTGATCTTTATATGAAGATCAGTCTTTCTTTTTGAATTGACTCATCACTAATTTCAAATAAAAATTTGAAATAGATCAAAGAAAAGAACAAAGAAATAAGAAGAAAGAAATCCATTTTTTTCATGAGAATGAGATGTAGAAAAAATAATGTAAGTTAAGATTTGAATTTTGATTTTTTTAATTGGATTACGAAAATCAAAATCGAAAAAAAATAGGTAAGGTTTCTCATATCTATCAGATAGACTGAACAATTGTCACTCTTTGTTATAGATATAGTAACAATACCATACTATAGAACATGGAACTTGATCGTTTGTTAATGAAATTCGAGCAGACACAGATGCTTAAATTTCTAATTAATATAGCCCCCCAGTTCTTTTTTTCTATTAGATATTAGAATATGGTTTATATGGGAATAATGGAGTCTAAAAAGTGGATCCGCGCTGGGACGGAAGGATTCGAACCTCCGAATAGCGGGACCAAAACCCGTTGCCTTACCACTTGGCCACGCCCCATTTCAATTGCTAATCGACAATAAGAAACAATAATATTGTTATTGGTTGCTTGTCAACTCCAGCCCAAATAAATATCTAAATATATATCTAGATATAGAATATATCTATAGAATAATAGAATTATAGAATAATAGAATAGACCGGTACTAGGATTTTGATACATATAGATACAGAATTCAACTTAATTTATTGATCATTACATAGAATTCAATTAAGATATTGTATGAAAGTATGGTTTCTTCTATTCTCCTTTGAGAATTGGAGAATTTTTGGTTGGATGGATTCAAAGAAAAGAAGGATTTTTGTCTATCTTATCTTACTTTCTTTTTCCTTATATCAAAAAGGCAACCAAAATGCAATTATCTCCAAGAACAAAATGTCTGTTATGCTTAATATTGTTAGTTTGATCTGTATTTGTATTAATTCGCCCCTTTATTCGAGTAGTTTTTTCTTCGGCAAATTGCCTGAAGCCTATGCTTTTTTGAATCCAATCGTAGATGTTATGCCAGTCATACCGCTGTTTTTTTTTCTCTTAGCTTTTGTTTGGCAGGCTGCTGTAAGTTTTCGATAAGATCCTGAATAATAATATCCTAGAAAATGCATGATTTCCTCGAGAA